CGCGCGCCTCCTTTGTTGAAGTAAAGACAAATAGTATGATTCGAAATTTCCTAAGAATCGAGTTAGTGAAATCCACCGTTTCGTATGCCAGAAAAAGGAATGATCCATCAGGTTCAGGATTGCTTTCTTATAATGGATCGGATCGTATGACTCCATTTTTTTCCGTTTACTCAAAAGCAAGACTTCAACAATCATTTAACCAAAATCATGAAACTGTTCGTACGTTGTTGAATAGAACGAAGGAATGCCAATCTTTTATCATTTTGTCATCAGCCAATTGTTTTCGAATGGGTCCATTCAAGGGTCGAAAATATTACAAAGAACCCGATCCTATAATTCCAATTAGGAATTCGTCGGGCCCTTTTGGAGCAGCCCTTCAAATTGCGAATTTTGATTCATTTTACCATTTAATAACTCATAATCAGATCTTGGTAACTAACTATTTGCAACTTGACAATTTAAAACAAACTTTTCGAGTAATGAAATATTATTTAATCGATGAAAATAGGAAGATTTATAATCCCGATCCAGTAAGTAACATTATTTTGAATCCGTTCCAATTGAATTGGCCTTGTCTTCATCACAATTATTGTGAAAAGGCCTCCACAAAAATAAGTCTTGGACAATTTCTTTGTGAAAATGTATGTATAGCCAAAAAGGGGCCACACCCAAAGGCGGGTCAAGTTCTAATTGTTCAAGTTGACTCTATAGTAATAAGAGCAGCTAAGCCCTATTTGGCCACCCCAGGAACGACTGTTCATGGACATTATGGGGAAATCGTTTATGAAGGAGATACATTAGTTACATTTATATATGAAAAATCGAGGTCTGGTGATATAACGCAAGGCCTTCCAAAGGTGGAACAAGTCTTAGAAGTTCGGTCGCTTGAGTCAATATCGATAAATCTAGAAAGGAGGATTGGTGCTTGGAATGAACGTATAACAGGAATTCTTGGGCTTCCTTGGGGATTCTTGATTGGCGCTGAGCTAACTATAGTGCAAAGTCGTATCGCTTTGGTTAATAAGATCCAAAAGGTTTATCGATCCCAAGGGGTCCAGATCCATAATAGGCATATAGAAATTATTGTACGTCAAATAACATCAAAAGTCTTGGTTTCAGAAGATGGAATGTCTAATGTTTTTTTACCAGGAGAGCTCGTTGGATTGTTGCGAGCGGAACGAACAGGACGTGCTTTGGAAGAAGCGATCTCTTACCGAGCCGTCTTATTGGGAATAACTAGAGCTTCTTTGAATACTCAAAGTTTTATATCCGAAGCAAGTTTTCAAGAAACTGCTCGAGTTTTAGCAAAAGCTGCTCTCCGGGGCCGTATCGATTGGTTAAAAGGCTTAAAAGAAAACGTGGTTCTGGGAGGAACGATACCCGTTGGTACCGGATTCAAAGGATTAGTACATCGCGCAAGGCAATATAAGAGCATTCCTTTGAAAAACAAAAAGAAAAATCTATTCGAGGGGGAAATGAACGATATTTTGTTTTATCACAGAGAATTCTTTAATTCATCTGTTTAAACAAAAGTGCAATGATACACCAAAACTCTAGTTTAGCTAATTTAAGAACGGATTCATCCGATTTATCTGTTCTTTATTTCTTACGGGTATTTTTTTTTTTAGAAAATAAGGAATAGAAAGGAATTAATGGTTTGAATTTTGGATCGAGGGGCAATTCGCCGTCGAAGAGAAGGTTCCGTCGGAACAATTTTTTAGGGATACCTCATCTCTTAAAAAAAGATAAAGTGTGAGGAGAAATGACAAGAAGATATTGGAACATCAATTTGGAAGAGATGATGGAAGCGGGAGTTCATTTTGGACATGGTACTAGGAAATGGAATCCTAGAATGTCACCCTATATCTCTGCAAAGCGTAAAGGTATTCATATTACAAATCTTACTAGAACTGCTCGTTTTTTATCAGAAGCTTGTGATTTAGTTTTTGATGCAGCAAGTAAAGGAAAACAATTTTTAATTGTTGGGACAAAAAATAAAGCAGCTGATTCAGTAGCATGGGCTGCAATAAGGGCTCGGTGTCATTATGTTAATAAAAAATGGCTTGGGGGTATGTTAACGAATTGGTCCACCACAGAAACGAGACTTCATAAGTTCAGAGACTTGAGAATGGAACAAAAGGCGGGAAAACTGGCCTGTCTTCCGAAGAGAGATGCAGCCATGTTGAAGAGACAATTATCTCACTTGCAAACATATCTGGGTGGGATAAAATATATGACAGGGGTGCCGGATATTGTAATCATCGTTGATCAGCAAGAAGAATATACAGCTCTTCGAGAATGTATGACTTTGGGAATTCCAACGATTTGTTTAATCGATACAAATTGTGACCCTGATCTTGCAGATATTTCGATTCCGGCGAACGATGACGCTATAGCTTCAATTAGATTAATTCTCACCAAATTAGTATTCGCAATTTGTGAAGGCCGTTCTAGCTATATAAGAAATCCTTGATTCATAGGAAAAACACGACTTTAGTAAATTTTAGAATTGAATTCGAATTAATAGAGTTAAATCGGTTAAGATTCCTGAATATCAAAAAAGATATAAGAATAACTGGGGATATGTTGTGATTTGTTGGTATTATATATGATTGAAGTAGACAAGTCGAGAAAGCAATGGTTGAATCAAAATAATATTTTTTTTTTAAGGTTATATTTCTGTCAGAGGACAATATGAATGTTCTATCATGTTCAATCAATACACTAAAAGGATTATATGATATATCCGGTGTAGAAGTCGGCCAACATTTCTATTGGCAAATAGGTGGTTTCCAAGTCCACGGCCAAGTACTTATTACTTCTTGGGTTGTAATTTCTATCTTATTAAGCTCAGCCACCATAGCTGTTCGGAATCCACAAACCATTCCGACTGACGGTCAGAATTTCTTTGAATATGTCCTGGAATTCATTCGAGACGTGAGCAAAACTCAGATTGGAGAAGAATATCGTCCTTGGGTTCCCTTTATTGGAACTATGTTTCTATTTATTTTTGTGTCTAATTGGTCAGGGGCTCTTTTACCTTGGAAAATAATACAGTTACCTCATGGGGAGTTAGCCGCACCTACGAATGATATAAATACTACTGTAGCTTTAGCTTTACTCACATCAATGGCATATTTCTATGCGGGTCTTACAAAAAAAGGTTTGGGTTATTTTAGTAAATACATTCAACCAACTCCAATTCTTTTACCCATTAACATCTTAGAAGATTTCACAAAACCTCTATCCCTGAGTTTTCGACTTTTCGGAAATATATTAGCCGATGAATTAGTCGTTGTTGTTCTTGTTTCTTTAGTACCTTTAGTAGTTCCTATACCTGTCATGTTTCTTGGATTATTTACAAGCGGGATTCAGGCCCTTATTTTTGCAACTTTAGCCGCAGCTTATATAGGTGAATCCATGGAGGGTCATCATTAATTCATTTTAGAAAGAGTTTTTGTTCTTCGATCCAGTCAATATATGTTTCAATCAAGATAATCTACTTAGAGAACATACAAGTATGTTCTCTAGGAATAGAAAGTAATATAAAAAACGGGATATTAGAGGGGAGAGCTATTAGTCTAGAAAGGCCGAACTAGGTATATGGAATCGAATAGCTATAAGTAAACTCTTGTAGATGTTTCAATTCCAAGAAAGATTCTAGAATCCAATTGAATTTAAGGCGGAATACCAGGTTTACGTTATGGAAGAAAGACAGGTATATTGGATATTAGATCTTGGCTAGTTAGATATGAACTAATAGTAAGCCCCACTTTAAATTAATATTAATTAATATTAATAATAAATTTAGACGGGTATATCAATAGAAGTCTTTTTTTATGTTTTTTTTTTCATTTATTTTATTTCTGAGAATGAGTGAGAAAAAAATAAAGTAAAGAGTTGAAGAATTCAAAGAATGGTTAGAAAGAAGGAAATGAGAAACTCAAGTTGTATAAGATTCAGGAAAGACTCAACAAATAGGAACTAAAAAGGAGAAAGCCTTTTTGATGATCTGATGAAATATTCTTATTTCAATTCGGAGTTTTTACTGACTTCGACTGGCTGAATCTTAGTCGATGGAATACTTAAGGCATAATTTATTCGTTGATTGTATCATTAATCATTTCTTTTTTTTGTGCGAGGAACTTATCATGAATCCACTTGTTTCTGCCGCTTCCGTTATTGCTGCTGGATTGGCTGTAGGGCTTGCTTCTATTGGACCGGGAGTTGGTCAAGGTACTGCTGCAGGCCAAGCTGTAGAAGGTATTGCTAGACAGCCTGAAGCAGAGGGTAAAATACGAGGTACTTTATTGCTTAGTTTGGCTTTTATGGAAGCTTTAACAATTTATGGGTTGGTTGTAGCATTAGCTCTTTTATTTGCGAATCCTTTTGTTTAATCCTAACACGAAAAAAATACGTATTTTTTTCGTTGGACTTGACGCTTGCCTGCTTGCTTTTTCGCATTATAACAAGATTACTCTCCGACAATTACTTATTCGTTGAGAAACCGGGTGGAAGGGCTGATTTGGGGATGAGGAATTAGTGTTACCGACTCGCTTTCTTCCTTCCCCTTCTTAGTCCAACGAAAACTCTTTTGGAAAGGGTGCACCAAACGAGGTATTTCACAATTTACACGAAACCCGGTACCTAATTCTATTTGAATTAGTCTTATTAGAAATCTCAATTGAAAAAAAAAAATAGATTGTGAAATGGAATCTATTTTGATTCCATTTTCGATTTCTAAATAGGAAATAGGTCAAGTAATACAAAAAAAAATGATGTTCTTAGTCTATCTATAAGAGGAGATCCTATGAAAAATGTAACCGATTCTTTCGTTTCCCTGGGTCATTGGTCATCCGCCGGGAGTTTCGGATTTAATACCGATATTTTAGCAACAAATCCAATAAATCTAAGTGTAGTGATTGGTGTATTGATCTTTTTTGGAAAGGGAGTGTGTGTGAGTTGTTTATTTCAAGAATAGACTGGATTCAACCAGCTGC